TTCCCCACACTACGAGAGAGAGGGAAAATGTAAAAACTACCATTAAACCAGCCCATGCGAGACTTACTATATCCATGTGAATTCTGTCCCCTATTTCTATGAATATGAAGAAACTATTCCATTATTGTTCACTAATAATAGTGAAAGCACTGGTGCAGAGTCAAAAACAGAGAGAGATATTTGGTCACCATTGATGAACTACTCCAAAAAATCCACTTATTTTATTCCACTTATCTTATAATGAGTTATTCTTATTATAGAATTTCTAATAGAATCGACAAGATGTAAACACAGGTAAACGAACACTTTTCGAAGTATCCAAGGAATTTGACTCAAATGTAGAAAGAATAAGACTTTTTCTTTCTTTTATCGTTTTTTATTTTTGGAAGTAAAACGAAAGGCAATTCTTCATCTAATCTAATATTTATTGAATGTCTGAGCATTTTGAGACTTTCATGAGTCTGTATCCAAAGTATCTTAGGTACTTTCCAAAACTATTAATTTAATCTCCTCGCTGGTCGCTGGCTAGTGAAAGACTCAGACAGACCCCCCCCCACTACTTTAAGTTTTCCTTGAATCTGATAGGCAAAACTTTAGTTAGAGAATAGAACCTCCCGAGCCGGAGGCTTAGAACGATAAAAAGAAATTATCAAGAGCCTTTTCCTACGTTTGTTATAGTTATCATAGGGGATTTAAAATCTGTTGTTGAGGCGGCACCCGGATTTGAACTGGGGAAAAAGGATTTGCAGTCCCCCGCCTTACCACTCGGCCATGCCGCCAAAACGATGATAGAAACTCGATTTAAATTGTCTCTTTTTTTTTCAACATCGATTTTCAGTCACAAAATCTAGAATATAGAATATAGAATCTAGTACAAATCAGAACCATTAACTATTGACTGTAAATTCATGACCATTTTTGAATTCAAATCTACATTTTTTGATTTCTAATAATATACAAAAATAATTAGAAATAGAAATGGATTTCTAACTAAATCCATATTTAGTTTTTTCAATTAAAAAGAAATCTTCTTCAATTTCAATTATAACAGTAATTATGAGTATATGTAAACCCCAGAATCAGAACATACGTTACGTTGTGTTATCACTATAATGGGGTATTTTATCTCTTTAGGGATGCTTTTGAGGAGGAATTCGCAATAAATTTTTGTATTTCAATTTTTCATTGAATACATTGAAGAGAAAATTGAATTTTTGATAGAGCACAGCATGTGCTGTCCCAAATATAACTGTACCACAATAAAATAAGAAAAAGGGACATATATATCTTATCTGTTCATTCTTTTTTTTTATAATAAAAAATAATAACTAAAAAAAATAAACAAACACAGGTTTTCTATTTATTATATGTTTATCTGCTTGAACAGATCCAATCATGAATACATTTTTTTATGGTATGCAATGGAATTGGAATATGTAATATCATAGGTGAAAATGAAATTACTTTTTTCTAGTCTTTACAAAACTCCATAAGTTCCAGTGGTATTTCTCAATTCTATTCCATTTGGATCTCTTTCTTATAAAAAATTCCACGAGTCTCCGTTCATACGTATTTAATACATTCCATATATCTTGGAGTTGGATAAAATTTCATGTGATTCAGTAAACAGAATAGAAATTCCATTATTGCTAGATCGAATTCTATGGATATGATTCGGTGAAGAATGAGAGATGGGATTTTTTCAATAAACGGATAAATGGGAAATTCAAACAAGATGCTCGGGGATGGAAAAGAGGGAACATCTACAATACCTGGATTTAATCAGATACAATTTGAAGGGTTTTATCGGTTTATTGATCAGGGTTTAATAGAAGAACTTTCTAAATTTCCAAAAATTGAAGATATAGATCACGAAATTGAATTTCAATTATTTGTGGAAACATATCAATTGGTAGAACCTCTGATAAAAGAACGAGATGCTGTCTATGAATCACTTACATATTCTTCTGAATTATATGTATCCGCGGGATTAATTTGGAAAACCAGTAGGAATATGCAAGAACAACGAATTTTTATTGGAAACATTCCTTTAATGAATTCCCTTGGAATTTCTATAGTAAACGGAATATACAGAATTGTAATCAATCAAATATTACAAAGTCCTGGTATCTATTACCAGTCAGAATTGGATCATAACGGGATTTCGGTCTATACCGGCACCATAATATCAGATTGGGGAGGCAGGTTAGAATTAGAGATTGATAAAAAAGCAAGAATATGGGCTCGTGTGAGTAGAAAACAGAAAATATCTATTTTAGTTCTATCATCAGCTATGGGTTCGAATCTAAGAGAAATTCTAGAGAATGTTTGCTACCCCGAAATTTTCTTATCTTTCTTGACCGATAAGGAGAAAAAAAAAATTGGGTCAAAAGAAAATGCTATTTTAGAGTTTTATCAACAATTTTCGTGTGTAGGTGGGGATCCAATATTTTCTGAATCCTTATGTAAGGAATTACAAAAAAAATTCTTTCACCAAAGG